GTCCTTGTAGCTTAACAAAAGCATAACACTGAAGATGTTAAGATGGCCGCTACACGGACCCAAGGACAAAAGACTTAGTCCTAACCTTACTGTTAGTTTTTGCTAGGTATATACATGCAAGTATCTGCGATCCGGTGTAGAAGCCCTGGAAACCCATCAAACCACGGGTAGATAGGAGCGGGTATCAGGCACACCTCTACTGTAGCCCAAGACGCCTTGCAATTGCCACACCCCCACGGGTACTCAGCAGTAGTTAATATTAAGCAATGAGTGTAAACTTGACTTAGCCATAGCAAATCTAGGGTCGGTAAATCCTGTGCCAGCCACCGCGGTCATACAGGAGACCCAAATTAACTTTATAACGGCGTAAAGTGTGGTCGCATGTTATCCAAGTAACTAAGATTAAAAGGCAACTGAGCTGTCATAAGCCCAAGATGCCCATAAGGCCTCTTCATTAAAGAAAATCTTAGAACAACGATTAATTGAAGTCCACGAAAGCCAGGGCCCAAACTGGGATTAGATACCCCACTATGCCTGGCCCTAAATCTTGATACTCGACTCTACCTGAGTATCCGCCCGAGAACTACGAGCGCAAACGCTTAAAACTCTAAGGACTTGGCGGTGCTCCAAACCCACCTAGAGGAGCCTGTTCTATAACCGATGATCCACGTTATACCCAACCATTCCTTGCCCAAAACAGCCTACATACCGCCGTCGCCAGCTCACCTACCCTGAAAGCTCAACAGTGAACGCAATAGCCTAACCCGCTAGTAAGACAGGTCGAGGTATAGCCTATGGAATGGCGGTAATGGGCTACATTTTCTAGATTAGAACATACGGCAAAGGGGTGTGAAACCACCCCTGGAAGGCGGATTTAGCAGTAAAGTGGGACAATCGAGCCCCCTTTAAGCCGGCTCTGGAGCACGTACATACCGCCCGTCACCCTCATCGCAGGCGCCCCCCCCCCCCCCATAAATTAATAAGCTACTCAGCTGAAGATGAGGTAAGTCGTAACAAGGTAAGTGTACCGGAAGGTGCACTTAGAACACCAAGACGTAGCTTTAACGAAAGCATTCAGCTTACACCTGAAAGATGCCTGCTCACACCAGGTCGTCTTGATGCCAAACTCTAGCCCAACCCACACAACCCAAAATAACAAAACCACTCATAACACCCAACTAAAGCATTTACCAGTCCTAGTATAGGCGATAGAAAAGACACCATTGGCGCGATAGAGATCACGTACCGTAAGGGAAAGATGAAATAGCAATGAACAACATAAGCTATAAATAGCAAAGATCAACCCTTGTACCTTTTGCATCATGGTCTAGCAAGAAAAACCAAGCAAAATGAATTTAAGTTTGCCATCCCGAAACCCAAGCGAGCTACTTACGAGCAGCTATTGTTGAGCGAACCCGTCTCTGTGGCAAAAGAGTGGGACGACTTGTTAGTAGAGGTGAAAAGCCAATCGAGCTGGGTGATAGCTGGTTGCCTGTGAAACGAATCTAAGTTCACTCTTAATTCTTCTCCAAGGAAAAATCAACAAACCCTAATGAAGCGAATTAAGGGCTATTTAAAGGAGGTACAGCTCCTTTAAAAAAGAGTACAATCTCTACGAGCGGATAAATACAAACTACCTTACACCTAATGTGGGCCCTCAAGCAGCCATCAACAAAGAGTGCGTTAAAGCTCAGCACCCTAAAAATACAATAACTATATGAATCCCTCATCAATAACAGGCTAACCTATATTTCAATAGGAGAATCAATGCTAGAATGAGTAACCCGGGTCCTCCCTCTTCGACGCAAGCTTACATCCGCACATTATTAACAAACCATCAATATACGACCAATCCAACAAGCAGAGTATTAAGCATCTTGTTAACCCGACAGAGGAGCGTCCACTAAGAAAGATTAAAACCTGTAAAAGGAACTAGGCAAACCCGTCAAGGCCCGACTGTTTACCAAAAACATAGCCTTCAGCAAACCAACAGACAAGTATTGAAGGTGATGCCTGCCCGGTGACCCGATGTTAAACGGCCGCGGTATCCTAACCGTGCAAAGGTAGCGCAATCAATTGTCCCATAAATCGAGACCTGTATGAATGGCTAAACGAGGTCTTAACTGTCTCTTACAGGCAATCGGTGAAATTGATCTCCCTGTACGAAAGCAGGGATAAACCCATAAGACGAGAAGACCCTGTGGAACTTTAAAACCAAGGACCACTTTGAATAACACAACCCCCCACTGGGCACACTCCAATACAAATCACTGGTCCATGTTTTTCGGTTGGGGCGACCTTGGAGCAAAACAAAACCTCCAAAAATTGGACCACAACTCTAGACCAAGAACAACTATTCAACGTGCTAATAGCATCCAGACCCAATACAATTGATCAATGGACCAAGCTACCCCAGGGATAACAGCGCAATCTCCTTCGAGAGTCCGTATCGACAAGGAGGTTTACGACCTCGATGTTGGATCAGGACATCCTAGTGGTGCAGCCGCTACTAAGGGTTCGTTTGTTCAACGATTAACAGTCCTACGTGATCTGAGTTCAGACCGGAGTGATCCAGGTCGGTTTCTATCTATGATGAGCTCTTCCCAGTACGAAAGGATAGGAAAAGCAAGGCCAATACCACAAGCAAGCCTTCGCCTTAAGTAATGAAGCCAACTAAATTACAAAAGGCTATCACACCACATTACATCCTAGAAAAGGATCAGCTAGCGTGGCAGAGCTCGGAAAATGCAAAAGGCTTAAGTCCTTTAAATCAGAGGTTCAAATCCTCTCCCTAGCTTCTTTATGACAAACTACCCTATTGTAATCAACCTAATAATAGCCCTCTCTTACGCCATCCCAATCCTAATCGCAGTAGCCTTTCTCACATTAGTAGAACGCAAAATCTTAAGCTACATACAAAACCGCAAAGGGCCCAACATTGTAGGCCCATTCGGGCTATTACAACCCTTAGCAGACGGAGTAAAACTGTTCATCAAAGAGCCTATCCGACCATCAACATCTTCCCCAATCCTGTTCATTACCACCCCCATACTAGCCCTTCTCCTAGCAATCTCAATTTGAATACCACTCCCACTGCCATTCTCCCTGACAGATCTCAACCTAGGCCTCCTGTTCCTACTAGCCATATCGAGTTTAGCAGTCTACTCCATCCTATGGTCAGGATGAGCCTCAAACTCTAAGTACGCTCTGATTGGAGCATTACGAGCAGTAGCCCAAACCATCTCTTATGAGGTAACCCTGGCAATAATCCTCCTATCAGTCGTACTACTCAGCGGAAACTACACCCTTAACACCCTTGCAGTCACTCAAGAACCCCTATGCTTAATCTTCTCATGCTGACCCCTCGCCATAATATGATATGTCTCTACATTAGCCGAAACAAACCGCGCCCCCTTCGACCTAACAGAGGGGGAGTCTGAGCTAGTATCCGGCTTTAACGTAGAGTACGCAGCAGGCCCTTTTGCCCTGTTCTTCCTAGCAGAATACGCCAACATCATACTTATAAACACACTAACAGCTATTCTATTCTTTAACCCCAGCCTATTAGACCTCCCACAGGAACTATTCCCCGTAGCACTAGCCACTGAAACTCTGCTACTATCAGCAGGATTCCTATGGGTTCGTGCTTCCTACCCCCGATTCCGATATGACCAACTCATGCACCTACTATGAAAAAACTTCCTACCACTGACACTAGCCCTATGCCTATGACATATTAGCATACCTATCTGCTATGCTGGCCTACCCCCATATCTAAGGATACCCTCGGAAATGTGCCTGAACCCCAAGGGTCACTATGATAAAGTGAACATAGAGGTATACAAGTCCTCTCATTTCCTGCCCAAGTTAGAAAGACAGGATTTGAACCTGCACTAAAGGGATCAAAACCCTTCATACTCCCATTATATTACTCTCTAGTAGGGTAAGCTAAACAAGCTATCGGGCCCATACCCCGAAAATGAGGGTTCAACTCCTTCCCCTGCTAATAAACCCTCAAGCAAAACTAATTTTTACAACCAGCCTTATCCTAGGAACCACCATCACTGTGTCCAGCAATCACTGAGTCATAGCCTGAGTCGGCCTAGAAATTAACACACTAGCGATCCTTCCACTAATCTCAAAATCTCACCACCCCCGAGCTATTGAGGCAGCAACTAAATACTTCCTAGTACAAGCAGCCGCTTCAACTCTAGTACTATTTTCCAGCATAACTAACGCATGACACACTGGACAGTGAGACATCACCCAAATAACCCACCCAGTATCATGCCTAATCTTGACCTCGGCGATCTCCATAAAACTAGGCCTAGCCCCATTCCACTTCTGATTCCCAGAAGTGCTTCAAGGCTCCCCATTAACCACCGGCCTCATTCTATCCACAATCATAAAATTTCCACCCCTCACACTACTCTACCTAACCTCCCCATCGCTGAACCCCTCCCTACTGACTGCAATAGCAATCTTCTCCGCTGCCCTAGGTGGATGAGCAGGACTGAACCAAACACAAATCCGAAAAATCCTGGCCTTTTCCTCCATTGCCCACCTAGGCTGAATAGCTGTCATCGTCGTCTACCATCCCAAACTCACCCTACTTAATTTCTACCTATACTCCGTAATAACCGCAGCCGTATTTCTCGCCCTAAATTCAACCAAAGTAGTAAAACTATCCACGTTAATAACCACATGAGCAAAAGCTCCAGCCTTAAACACAATACTCCTATTAACCCTGCTTTCTCTAGCCGGCCTACCACCATTAACAGGCTTCCTGCCAAAATGACTTATCATTCAAGAACTAACCAAACAAGACATAGCCCCAGCAGCAACAATCATAGCTCTCCTCTCACTACTGGGCCTATTCTTCTACCTCCGCCTAGCGTACTGCACAATAATTACCCTTCCCCCTCATACCACAAACCACATAAAACAGTGACACAACCACAAGCCCGTTAGCCCCCTAGTTGCCGCACTAATCACACTTTCTACCTTCCTCCTCCCCATCGCTCCCCTCATCTGCACCATCCCATAAGAAACTTAGGATTACCTAAACCGAAGGCCTTCAAAGCCTTAGACAAGAGTTAAACCCTCTTAGTTTCTGTTAAAGCCCGCAGGGTACTAACCTGCATCTCCTGAATGCAACCCAGATACTTTAATTAAGCTAGGGCCTCCCTCTAGGCAGATGGGCCTCGATCCCATAATCTTATAGTTAACAGCTATATGCCCAAACCAACAGGCTTCTACCTAAAGACCCCGGTACGTCACTAACGTACATCTGCGAGCTTGCAACCCACCATGAATTTCACCACAGGGCCGATAAGAAGAGGAATCAAACCTCTGTAAAAAGGACTACAGCCTAACGCTTATACACTCAGCCATCTTACCTGTGACATTCATTAACCGATGACTCTTCTCAACCAACCACAAAGATATCGGAACCCTATATCTAATCTTTGGCGCATGAGCCGGAATAGTAGGCACCGCCCTAAGCCTGCTAATCCGAGCAGAGCTAGGACAACCCGGAGCTCTACTAGGAGACGACCAGGTATACAACGTAGTCGTCACAGCTCACGCTTTCGTAATAATCTTCTTCATAGTTATGCCAATCATGATCGGAGGATTTGGAAACTGACTAGTCCCCCTAATAATCGGAGCCCCAGACATAGCATTCCCCCGAATAAACAACATAAGCTTCTGACTACTCCCACCATCCTTCCTACTCTTACTAGCCTCCTCGACAGTCGAAGCCGGAGTAGGAACAGGCTGAACAGTGTACCCTCCACTAGCCGGAAACCTAGCCCACGCTGGAGCCACAGTAGACCTAGCCATCTTCTCCTTACACTTGGCCGGCATTTCCTCAATTCTAGGGGCAATTAACTTCATCACAACAGCAATCAACATAAAACCCCCTGCCCTGTCACAATACCAAACTCCCCTATTTGTCTGATCCGTCCTAATTACTGCAGTTCTCCTCCTATTATCCCTACCAGTTCTAGCTGCCGGAATCACAATACTACTAACAGACCGGAACCTAAACACAACATTTTTCGACCCCGCGGGCGGAGGCGATCCAGTTCTATACCAACACCTCTTCTGATTTTTCGGCCATCCAGAAGTATACATCCTAATTCTACCAGGTTTCGGAATTATCTCCCACGTCGTAGCCTACTACTCAGGGAAAAAAGAACCATTCGGATACATAGGAATAGTATGAGCTATACTATCCATCGGCTTCCTAGGGTTCATCGTATGAGCCCACCACATATTCACAGTAGGCATAGACGTAGACACCCGAGCATACTTCACATCCGCTACCATAATCATTGCTATCCCAACAGGCATTAAAGTATTCAGCTGACTCGCAACCCTGCACGGAGGAACAATCAAATGGGATCCCCCAATACTATGAGCCCTAGGCTTCATCTTCCTATTCACCATCGGAGGACTAACAGGTATCGTACTAGCAAACTCCTCTCTAGATATCGCCCTACACGACACCTACTACGTAGTAGCCCACTTCCACTACGTACTATCCATGGGTGCAGTATTCGCAATCCTGGCAGGCTTTACACACTGATTCCCACTATTCACTGGTTACACCCTCCACTCCACATGAGCCAAAACACATTTCGGAGTAATATTCGTAGGCGTAAACCTAACCTTCTTCCCCCAACACTTCCTAGGCCTAGCTGGCATGCCACGACGGTACTCAGACTACCCAGATGCCTACACTCTATGAAACACTATTTCCTCAGTAGGCTCACTAATCTCCCTAACAGCAGTAATCATACTAGTCTTCATCATCTGAGAAGCCTTTGCATCAAAACGCAAAGTCCTCCAAACAGAGCTAACAAGCACTAACATTGAATGAATTCACGGCTGCCCACCACCATTCCACACATTCGAAGAGCCAGCTTTCGTTCAAGTCCAAGAAAGGAAGGAATCGAACCCCCATATGTTGGTTTCAAGCCAACCGCATAGACCACTTATGCTTCTTTCTCATAGAGGTGTTAGTAAAACCATTACATAGTCTTGTCAAGACTAAATTACAGGTGAAACCCCAGTACACCTCACAGATTATGGCCAACCATTCACAACTAAGCTTCCAAGACGCCTCATCACCCATCATAGAAGAACTTATAGGATTCCACGACCATGCCTTAATGGTCGCCCTAGCTATCTGCAGTCTAGTCCTATATCTACTAACCGTCACACTCACAGGAAAACTATCCTCAAGTACAGTCGATGCCCAAGAAATCGAAATCGTCTGAACTATTCTCCCAGCTATAGTCCTGGTGGCACTCGCTCTCCCATCCCTACGGATCCTATACATAATAGATGAAATCAACCAACCTGACCTAACCATAAAAGCCATCGGACATCAATGATACTGAACCTACGAATACACTGACTTTAAAAACCTCACATTCGACTCCTACATAACACCAACAGCAGACCTCCCACTAGGACACTTCCGCCTACTAGAAGTCGACCATCGCGTTGTTATCCCAGTAGAAGCCACAGTACGAGTCATCGTTACCGCCGACGATGTCCTCCACTCTTGAGCCGTTCCAAGCCTGGGCGTAAAAACCGATGCGATCCCCGGGCGCCTCAATCAAACCTCATTAGTCGCCACCCGACCAGGCGTGTACTACGGACAGTGCTCAGAAATCTGCGGGGCAAACCACAGCTTCATACCGATCGTGGTAGAATCTACCCCACTCGCCAACTTCGAGAACTGATCCTCACTTCTTTCATCCTAACCATTGAGAAGCTATGGACCCAGCGTTAGCCTTTTAAGCTAAAGAAAGAGGGATTGCCCCCTCCTCAATGGCATGCCTCAGCTCAATCCAAACCCCTGATTCTTCATTATGCTCACCTCATGACTCACTTTCTCCTTAATCATCCAACCTAAGCTCCTTTCATTCGTAACTATAAACCCACCTTCTAACAAAATATCCACAACACCAACCACCACCCCTTGAACCTGACCATGAACTTAAGCTTCTTCGACCAATTTTCAAGCCCATCCCTACTAGGCATTCCCCTAATCCTGATCTCAATAACATTCCCGGCCCTCTTACTGCCATCCCCAGGCAACCGATGAGTTACCAATCGACTCTCAACCTTACAACTATGACTCATTAACTTAATCACAAAACAACTAATAACTCCACTAAACAATAAAGGCCACAAATGAGCCCTAATCCTCACATCCCTAATAATTTTCCTACTACTCATCAACCTACTAGGCCTACTACCATATACATTCACCCCAACCACCCAACTATCCATAAACCTGGCCCTCGCCTTCCCCCTTTGACTCGCAACCCTCCTCACAGGATTACGAAACCAGCCCTCCGTCTCACTAGGCCACCTTCTACCAGAAGGAACCCCTACACCACTAATCCCAGCCCTAATCATAATCGAAACAACAAGCCTCCTCATCCGCCCTCTAGCCCTAGGGGTTCGCCTAACAGCCAACTTAACAGCAGGCCACCTACTAATCCAACTCATTTCTACAGCTACAGTAACCCTATTCTCAACAATACCAATAGTCTCCCTACTAACACTACTAGTCCTCTTCCTATTAACCCTCCTAGAAGTAGCGGTGGCCATAATCCAAGCCTACGTATTTGTACTGCTACTAAGCCTATACCTACAAGAAAACATTTAACCCCCAATGGCTCACCAAGCACACTCTTACCACATAGTAGACCCAAGCCCATGACCTATCTTCGGAGCAGCCGCCGCTCTCCTCACTACCTCCGGCCTGACAATATGATTCCACTACAACTCACCCCAACTACTAATTCTAGGCCTACTAACAACTGCCCTAGTTATATTCCAATGATGACGCGACATCGTACGAGAAAGCACATTCCAAGGACACCACACTCCTACAGTACAGAAAGGCCTACGATACGGAATAGCCCTGTTCATCACATCAGAAGCATTCTTTTTCCTAGGCTTTTTCTGGGCATTTTTCCACTCCAGCCTAGCCCCCACCCCAGAGCTGGGAGGACAATGACCCCCCGTAGGAATTAAACCCCTAAATCCTATGGAAGTCCCCCTCCTAAACACCGCCATCCTACTGGCCTCCGGAGTTACCGTCACATGAGCCCACCATAGCATCACGGAAGCTAACCGAAAACAAGCAATCCAAGCCCTGACCCTCACAGTCCTCCTGGGCTTTTACTTCACCGCCCTCCAAGCAATAGAGTACTACGAAGCCCCCTTCTCCATTGCAGACGGAGTCTACGGATCAACCTTTTTCGTAGCCACCGGATTCCACGGCCTCCACGTAATCATTGGCTCCACATTCCTTCTCGTCTGCCTGCTACGCCTAATCAAATATCACTTTACACCAAACCACCACTTCGGCTTTGAGGCAGCAGCCTGATACTGACATTTCGTAGATGTTGTCTGACTATTCCTCTACATCTCTATCTACTGATGAGGTTCCTACTCTTCTAGTATACTTAATACGATCGACTTCCAATCCTTAAAATCTGGTTTAACTCCAGAGAAGAGTAATAAACATAATCTCATTCATAATCACCCTCTCCCTAACCCTAAGCATCGCCCTAACTGCATTAAATTTCTGACTCGCCCAAATGAACCCAGACTCAGAAAAACTATCCCCCTACGAATGCGGGTTTGATCCACTAGGCTCTGCTCGTCTCCCATTCTCCATCCGCTTCTTTCTTGTAGCAATCCTGTTCCTCCTATTCGACCTAGAAATCGCCCTCCTACTTCCTCTCCCATGAGCCACCCAGCTCCAATCCCCAATCACTACCCTAGCCCTAGCATCCTCCCTCATTTTCCTCCTCATCCTAGGCCTAATCTACGAGTGAGGGCAAGGAGGCCTAGAATGAGCAGAATAAAAGAAAGAAAGCTAGTCTAACTAAGACAGTTGATTTCGGCTCAACAAATTGCAGCTCACACCCTGCAGCTTTCTCTATGTCCTACCTACATCTAAGCTTCTACTCAGCCTTCACCCTAAGCAGCCTAGGCCTAGCTTTCCACCGAACCCACCTAATCTCAGCACTACTATGCCTAGAAAGCATAATACTATCTATGTACGTAGCCCTAACCATGTGACCTGTACAAGCACAAACGCCCTCCTCTACTATTCTACCCATCCTCATACTAACATTCTCCGCCTGCGAAGCAGGAACAGGTCTAGCACTACTAGTCGCCTCAACCCGAACTCACGGTTCCGACCACCTACACAACTTCAACCTCCTACAATGCTAAAAATCATAATTCCAACCCTAATACTTCTCCCCCTGACCTTCTTATCCCCAAACAAACACCTTTGAACTAACATCACAGCACACAGCATACTAATCGCCACAGTCAGCCTTCAGTGATTCGCACCAACGTACTACCCAGGCAAAAGCCTAACCCCCTGAGCCTCCATCGACCAACTCTCATCACCCCTGCTAGTGCTATCTTGCTGACTCCTCCCCTTAATGATCATAGCAAGCCAAAACCACCTGGAACAAGAACCCCCCATCCGCAAACGAACTTTCATCACAACACTCCTCTTAGCTCAACCTTTCATCCTCCTAGCATTTTCAACCTCAGAACTAATATTGTTCTACATCGCATTCGAAGCCACCTTAGTCCCCACCTTAATTCTCATCACACGATGAGGCAACCAACCAGAACGACTAAACGCTGGGATTTATCTCCTATTCTATACACTAGCCAGTTCCCTACCCCTTCTAGTTGCTATCCTACACCTACAAAACCAAACCGGCACTCTATACCTCCCAATACTCAAATTAACACCCCCAGCAAACTTCCTATCCTGATCAGGACTAGCATGCGCCATAGCCCTCTTCCTGGCCTTCATGGTCAAAGCCCCCCTATACGGCCTACACCTATGACTACCAAAAGCCCACGTAGAAGCCCCAATCGCAGGCTCAATGTTACTAGCTGCCCTACTGCTAAAACTGGGAGGATACGGCATTATACGAATCACTATTCTAATCCCTCCATCATCAAACAATCTCCACTACCCATTCATTACCCTAGCACTATGAGGAGCACTGATAACTAGCGCCATCTGTCTACGACAAATCGACCTAAAATCACTCATCGCATACTCATCCGTTAGCCATATAGGCCTAGTAGTGGCCGCAACCATAATCCAAACCCAATGGGCGTTCTCAGGAGCAATAATCCTTATAATTTCACATGGCCTAACCTCATCCATACTATTCTGCCTAGCTAACACCAACTACGAACGAACACACAGCCGAATCCTGCTACTCACACGAGGACTGCAACCCCTACTACCACTAATAGCCACCTGATGACTACTAGCCAACTTAACAAACATAGCAGTCCCCCCAACAACCAACTTAATAGCAGAATTAACCATTGTAATCTCACTATTCAACTGATCCTCGTTCACGATCCTCCTGACAGGAGCAGCAATCCTACTAACTGCCTCATACACTCTATACATACTCACAATAACTCAACGAGGCCCACTCCCATCCCACATTACCTCAATCCAAAACTCCACCACCCGAGAGCACCTCCTAATAGCCCTACACATAATCCCCATAATACTGCTCATCCTCAAACCTGACCTCATTTCTGGCGTTCCCATATGCAAGTATAGTTTAACCCAAACATTAGGCTGTGATCCTAAAGATAGAAGTTAGACCCTTCTTACCTGCCGAGGGGAGGTTCAACCAACAGGAACTGCTAACTCTTGCATCTGAGTATAAAACCTCAGTCCCCTTACTTTCAAAGGATAACAGCAATCCAATGGTCTTAGGAACCATCCATCTTGGTGCAAATCCAAGTGAAAGTAATGGACCTACCACTAGTCCTAACCACACTCATACTCACAACCCTCGCAACACTATCTACCCCTATCCTCTTCCCATTACTATCCGACAACCTAAAAAACACTCCAACCATCATCACAAACACAGTCAAGGCCTCCTTCATAATAAGCCTAATCCCCATAACCATTTACATCTATTCCGGGACAGAAAGCCTAGTCACCCTCTGAGAGTGAAAATACCTAATAAACTTCAAAATCCCAATCAGCCTAAAAATAGACTTCTACTCTCTCACCTTCTTCCCAATCGCCCTATTTGTATCATGATCCATTCTACAATTCGCAACATGATACATAGCCTCCGACCCCTACATCACAAAATTCTTCACCTACCTCCTCTTCTTTCTAATTGCAATACTCCTCCTAATTGTCGCCAACAACCTATTCGTCCTATTCATTGGCTGAGAAGGAGTTGGAATCATATCCTTCCTACTAATCAGCTGATGACATGGCCGAGCAGAAGCCAACACAGCCGCTCTCCAGGCCATCCTATACAACCGAGTCGGAGACGTAGGACTTATCCTATGCATAGCATGACTAGCTTACACTACAAACTCCTGAGAACTACAGCAACTAACACCCACCCCCGAGACTCCCACTCTCCCCCTACTAGGCCTAATCTTAGCTGCAACTGGCAAATCGGCCCAATTCGGCCTTCACCCATGACTACCCGCTGCAATGGAAGGCCCAACTCCTGTATCAGCCCTACTTCACTCAAGTACGATAGTAGTAGCCGGAATTTTCCTACTCATCCGAACATACCCCCTATTCAGCAACAACCAAACCGCCCTCACTCTGTGCCTCTGCTTAGGTGCCCTATCCACCCTCTTTGCTGCCACATGCGCCCTTACACAAAACGACATCAAAAAAATTATCGCCTTCTCAACTTCAAGCCAACTAGGCCTAATAATGGTCACAATCGGACTAAACCTGCCCGAACTGGCCTTCCTACACATTTCAACCCACGCATTCTTCAAAGCTATACTGTTCCTATGTTCCGGCTCTATTATCCACAACCTCAATGGCGAACAAGACATCCGGAAAATAGGCGGCCTCCAAAAAATATTACCCACAACCACCTCATGTCTTACCATTGGCAACCTAGCACTCATAGGAACCCCATTCCTAGCAGGATTCTACTCAAAAGACCAAATCATCGAAAGCCTAAACACCTCCTACCTAAACACATGGGCCCTAGTCCTAACCCTACTAGCCACCTCATTCACCGCCGTCTACACAATCCGCATAACTGTGCTAGTACAGACTGGATTCGTACGAATCCCCCCTCTCACTCCAATAAACGAAAACAATCCCGCAGTAACCCAACCCCTCACCCGCCTTGCATTAGGAAGTATCACAGCAGGGCTCCTCATTACCTCATTCATTCTACCAACAAAAACCCCACCAATAACCATGCCCCTATATATCAAAGTTACAGCCCTAGTAGTTACAGCCCTAGGCATTATCATCGCCTTAGAAGTAACAAAAATAGCCCAAACCCTAATCCTAAAAAAACAAACCACACTCTCAAACTTCTCCCTATCCTTAGGCTACTTCAATCCCCTAGTTCACCGCCTGAGCACAAAAACAACTTTAAGCGGAGGACAGAACGTTGCCTCCCACCTAATTGACCTGTCCTGATACAAAATGCTAGGACCAGAAGGACTAGCCCACCTACAACTAATAGCCGCTAAGACCACAACTTCCCTCCACTCAGGCCTAATCAAAGCCTACCTAGGATCTTTCGCTCTATCTATCTTCATCATACTCCTATCCACATACAGAACAAACCCAATGGCCCCAAATCTTCGTAAAAACCACCGAATCCTAAAAGTCATTAACGACGCCCTAATCGACCTTCCTACACCATCAAACATTTCCACCTGATGAAACTTTGGATCAATCCTAGGCATTTGCCTAGTCACTCAAATCATTACAGGTCTACTACTAGCCATGCATTACACAGCAGATACCAACCTGGCCTTCTCCTCCGTATCCCACATCTGCCGAAATGTCCAATTTGGATGACTAATCCGCAACCTCCACGCAAACGGAGCCTCCTTCTTCTTCATCTGCATCTACCTACACATCGGCCGAGGCCTATATTACGGCTCATACCTATACAAAGAAACCTGAAACATTGGAGTTATCCTACTCCTCATGCTCATGGCAACCGCCTTCGTAGGCTACGTACTGCCCTGAGGACAAATATCATTCTGAGGCGCTACAGTAATCACAAACCTATTTTCAGCAATCCCATACATTGGTCAAACACTAGTAGAATGAGCTTGAGGAGGATTTTCAGTAGACAATCCCACTTTAACCCGATTCTTTGCCCTACACTTCCTCCTACCCTTTGTCATCGCAGGCCTTACACTAGTACACCTCACCTTCCTCCACGAAACAGGATCCAATAACCCCATAGGCATCCCCTCAGACTGCGACAAAATCCCTTTCCACCCATACTATACTACAAAGGATGTACTGGGTTTCGCACTCCTACTATGCCTACTAGCCGCCATAGCTCTATTTTCCCCAAACCTCCTAGGAGACCCAGAAAACTTCACGCCCGCCAACCCTTTAGTTACCCCACCCCACATCAAACCAGAATGATACTTCCTATTCGCATACGCCATCCTCCGATCCATCCCAAACAAACTAGGAGGCGTCCTAGCCCTTGCCGCTTCAGTCCTAGTCCTATTCCTAGTGCCCCTACTCCACACATCCAAACAACGCTCAATAACATTCCGACCCATCTCTCAAATCTTATTCTGAACCCTAGTGGCTAACATTCTAGTCCTCACCTGAGTAGGCAGCCAACCAGTCGAACATCCATTCATCATCATCGGCCAACTGGCCTCACTCTCTTACTTCACAATTATCCTAATTTTATTCCCTCTAGCATCTGTGCTGGAAAATAAAATACTCAAACTTTAATATAACTCTAATAGTTTATCCAAAACATTGGTCTTGTAAACCAAAGATTGAAGACTCCCCCTCTTCTTAGAGTTACCCCAATTCAGAAAGAAAGGAATCAAACCTTCATCACCAACTCCCAAAGCTGGAGTTTTAAATTAAACTACTTTCTGACAAACCCCCTAAACAGCCCGAATTGCCCCCCGAGATAACCCCCGTACAAGCTCCAATACCACAAACAAAGTCAACAACAGCCCCCACCCTCCAACTAAAAACAACCCCGCTCCCCACGAATAAAACACAGCCACCCCACTAAAATCCGACCGAACTGGCAACAGTCCCCCGTTATTTACCGTCCCCACATCCACTGACAGTCCCTGCATACCAACAACAACGCACCCAACTCCAATAACCAATCCCATTCCAACAGCATAACCAACAACCCCTCAATCAGCCCACGCCTCAGGATAAGGGTCCGCAGCTAACGACACCGAATAAACAAACACGACCAACATTCCCCCTAAATAAACCATAACAAGCACCAAAGACACAAAAGAGACCCCCAAACTCACCAGTCAACCACACCCAGCAACAGCCGCCACAACTAACCCAACCACCCCATAATAGGGAGAAGGGTTAGATGCAACCGCCAACCCCCCCAAAACGAAGCATAAGCCCATAAATAAAACAAATTCTTTCATAAATTCCTGCTCGGCTTCTCTCCAAGACCTGCGGCCTGAAAAGCCGCCGTTATAAAAATTTAACTACAGAAATACCCCAAACACGCTAAAAAGGCCCCCCCCTTCCCCCCCCCCTTCCCCCCCCACCGCATGTTTTCTTCATGCTTTTGCAGGGTATGTACAAAATGCATTACATTCTCTGGCACATCATACTGGTACTCTAATGTAGGAAACCCAACGTCATACGCTATTGCACTCCACGAAAAGCTCAAACATTAACGCCCATGAGATAATGTTCGTGATATGTCACTTCTAGGGACACCTTTGTTTCAGGGACCATTAACCCAATTTATCCTACCTCCGGCCAAGCCGCAAGCGTCACCCGAGACTAGATACGTGTTCCTAGTACATAACTACCCTCAAGTTCACGGATTTTGTCACAGTATACCTTTGCATTCTCCTAGACTGTTCAATTCGCCCACCTCCTAGGGAAACATTCCCGTCCTACAGCCTTCAAGCACTCCCAAGCCAGAGTACCTGGTTATCTATTAGTCGTGTTTCTCACGAGAACCGCGCTACTCAACGTCTGTTATACTTTTAGTCCTTGTCTTCAGGCGTACAGATTTAATAAACTTGCTCTTTTGCGCCACTGGTTGTAATTTCAGGAACACAGCTCCCATAACTCCTGTTCAATTGCTCTTCACAGATGCAAGTGGTCGGTTGAACACTCCTCCCTAATCTCTCGGCTTTCCGGCATCCGACCGTCTCTACACTTTTTTTCTTTTTGGGGTCTCTTCAATAAGCCCTTCAAGTGCGTAGCAGGTGATATCTTCCTCTTGACATGTCCATCACATGACCGGCGCGCCAGACCTCCCCGAAACCAGATACCCTGTAATGGTTTGTGTATAAGCCGTCGCAAACTTGGCACTGATGCACTTTGACCCCATTCATGGGACCCGCGCTTTATCCCTCTTAAGGGGTAAATGGTGTAATGGTCGGTGTGCATACTGATTAATTATTCACTTACTAGGGACTTATATCCAAACTCAGATTTCGTCCGTTCGTTTCTTTTTATTATGTCATTTTTTGATTACTTTAACTAAATAACTGGCTATATCTCCCTAGATTCGCCCAAGTCGCAAACTTTACACACTAATACATTTAACATTCCTCTGTTTTTGACCCAAACAACCAAGCTCAAATTACTACATCTTTTTATTGTTAACTTAACAAAAAATTACACACCAATCGGCCGAAAAATCAAACACAGTACAAAAACAAAATAAAAACACAACTAAAAGAACTGCATGCCAACCAACCCACCACAAT